CCTATAGCAATTGGGGTTATGGATTTCCAGTTTATGGGAGGTAGTATGGGATCCGTAGTAGGCGAGAAAATCACCCGTTTGATCGAGTATGCTACGAATGAATCTCTACCTGTCATTATTGTGTGTGCTTCTGGGGGAGCGCGCATGCAAGAAGGAAGTTTGAGCTTGATGCAAATGGCTAAAATATCTTCTGTTTCATATAATTATCAATCAAATAAAAAGTTATTCTATGTATCAATTCTTACATCTCCTACAACTGGTGGAGTGACAGCAAGTTTTGGTATGTTGGGAGATGTCATTATTGCTGAACCTAATGCCTACATTGCATTTGCGGGTAAAAGAGTAATTGAACAAACATTGAATAAGACAGTGCCTGATGGTTCACAATCGGCTGAATATTTATTCCATAAGGGCTTATTCGATCCAATTGTACCACGTAATCCTTTAAAAGGCGTTCTGAGTGAGTTATTTCAACTTCACGGTTTCCTTCCTTTGAATAAAAATAAAAAAGAAAATTAAAATAGAGCACTAGACCCAGTTATTTGTAGCTAACAAGTCTTTCATTCATCGTAATCAAAAAAACTCAGAAAAATGGTGATTTCTTTGGTAACATAAGTTCCATTTGTGGGAAGAGTCAGAAGGTGGAATTACTTTTTCTTTTTCCCTCTAGATCCATTTTTATTTTACTTCTATTCATAATTAGTACCAATCATTCTATCAACAGGATAAAAGGGTGAATCTTTTTCTTCCTGAGCAATTGAATTGGGAAAAAGAAAAATACAAATTTTCTCTCACCTTCTTAGGTATTAATACATTCTTAGGTAGCAATACAAACAATAATAAAAAATAGAAAATATAGAAATAAAATAGAAAAATATAGAAAGAAGAAATAAAGAAGAAATATAGAATAGAGATGATTTCTATATCTACCGAGAACCCCATTTTTACTATGAATCCCTCTTTGTTGGATCAGGTTAGTTAGAGTCGTGAACTGATAAGAAACTCTTTTATATTCGTGTAAAAAGTAACTTAAATTTAGTTTTATATTAGATCCCTTGCACTTATTAACTAGTTATTGTTATTTATAATAGATATAGTTATCATAAGACCTCTTTATAAGAGGTACAAATATTAAATCGAGGTACCCATTCTATGACAGATCTTAACTTCCCCTCTATTTTTGTGCCCTTAGTAGGCCTAGTATTTCCGGCAATTGCAATGGCTTCATTATCTCTTTATGTCCAAAAAAATAAGATTGTCTAGATACGATGGGAACAAATCTTATCAATTTATTTGAACACTGACTAGATTATAATACAGATATTTATTTAGTGTAATATGGTACGATATGTGGCTCTTTTTGAACACAAATGTTGTTATCCACGTAGATAGATTATATCTGCTGCAAGTTAATGTATTTGACTAATTACTACTAATACTTCGCATCAGAATAGTGCTAGTTGATGAGAGTTACTTCAGCATCAAGAAAAGTAAAGTCAAATTCCATTTGGATTATTTTATCCTCTCAATTCCAATCGAATACAAACAACTGGATCTAGTATAGTATGAACTGGCGATCAGAACATATATGGATAGAACTTATAACGGGGTCTCGAAAAACAAGTAATTTTTGCTGGGCCTGTATCCTTTTTTTAGGTTCACTAGGATTCTTAGTGGTTGGAACTTCCAGTTATCTTGGTAGGAATCTGATATCTGTATTTCCATCTCAGCAAATCATTTTTTTTCCACAAGGTATTGTCATGTCTTTCTATGGGATCGCAGGACTATTCATTAGCTCCTATTTGTGGTGCACAATTTCGTGGAATGTAGGTAGTGGTTATGACCGATTCGATAGAAAAGAAGGAATAGTGTGTATTTTTCGTTGGGGATTTCCTGGAATAAATCGCCGCATCTTCCTTCGCTTCCTTATGCGAGATATCCAATCAATCAGAATGCAGGTTAAAGAGGGTCTTTATCCTCGTCGTGTCCTTTATATGGAAATCAGAGGCCAAGGAGCCATTCCTTTGACTCGTACTGATGAGAATTTTACTCCACGAGAAATTGAACAAAAAGCTGCTGAATTGGCCTATTTCTTGCGTGTACCGATTGAAGGAAAAAGAAACTGAAAAATAACTGTATTTCTCAGTATAAGGGAAATACTTGCTAACCCCCTTTTATTTACTACAACTGAAGTTTCTTCAGAATGCTTTAATTAAATTCTATTTTATGTTGCTGTTCTGTTGGCGCGTAGCGCCCCCTAGAATAAAACAAAAGCGGGGAACCATATGGGTAACTATAATGAAATTAACTATAAAAAAAAAAGAAAATATTCTTAAAAAGAATAAGTTTTTGTATACCAAAACTATTTTGTATATGTACAGAGCCCAACTCCATTTTAAAAATATATCCGAAATTTATTTCGTAATAATAAATTCGTCTTTTTAGGTTCAAGATTTGGAATTGATACCCTATTTCCGGAATGTGTTTAGGCGGTGAAAGTGAGACATTTCGAAAAAATTCATTGATCGAGGGGCTCGTCTTGAAATCGAAATAATATTTCTTTCGTTACTTGAAGTAGTTTTTGAGTATTCATCAAAAGAAAAAGGAAAAAATGAAGATGAAATTGGTTCGAATTTGCCCAATTGAAATATCTGGAAATACTATTTTCTTTTCTTATTTTTTTTCATACGAATCCAAAAGGAGTTTTATTCTATTTTTCTATTCTTTATAGATCCAAGGATTCAATTTTTACACAAAAATGAGAATAGATCCATAGGCTCGATACCTTGTTATATAACTCGTTCTTTAGAAAAATATCAGATAGAGTCAACGATTGAAGTAAGTTCATTACCAATTAATTCCCAGATAAAAAATGAAAAAAAAGAAAGCATTGATTTCCATACCATATCTTGTATCTATAGTATTTTTGCCCTGGTGGGTCTCTCTCTCATTTAATAAAAGTCTGGAACCTTGGATTACTAACTGGTGGAATAGCGGGCAATCCGAAACCTTTTTGAATGATATTCAAGAGAAAAACGTTCTAGAAAGATTCATAGAACTAGAAGAACTATTCCTCTTGGACGAAATGATAAAAGAAAACCCAGAGACACATATACAAAAGTTTCGTATAGAAATACACAAGCAAACAATACAATTGATCAAAACACACAATGAATATAATCTCCATATCATTTTGCATTTCTCCACAAATATAATCTGTTTTGTTATTCTAAGTGGTTATTTTTTTCTGAGTAATGAAGAACTAACCATTCTTAATTCTTGGATTCAGGAATTATTGTATAACTTAAGTGACACAATAAAGGCTTTTTCGATTCTTTTAATCACTGATTTATGGATCGGATTTCACTCCACCCACGGTTGGGAACTAATGATTGGTTCGGTCTACAACGATTTTGGATTGGCTCATAACGATCAAATTGTATCTGGTCTTGTTTCCACTTTTCCAGTTATTCTAGATACAATTGTGAAATATTGGATTTTCCATTATTTAAATCGCGTATCTCCTTCACTTGTAATTATTTATCATTCAATGAATGAATGAAGAACTCATTTGATCTCTCGATATCAATCAAATCATAACATAATCTTTTTTCGTGTATAAAAAAAGCATTTTCAATCTTACTTATTCTTTATATTTCTTTTCTACCTGTTAAAGGTATTCATCCTATATATACTATATTCCACTACAATTATTCCAGTATAATAGCAGATTCATGGGTAGGGAACTATATTAGCTACCTATCTAATTTATTGTAGAAATTCCGTGATCAATGATTGTACCATGCAAAATAGAAATACTTTTTGGGGGGTAAAGGAACAGATAACTCGATCCATTTTTGTATCGATCATGATATATGTAATAACTCGGGCATCTATTTCAAATGCATATCCCATTTTTGCACAACAGGGTTATGAAAATCCACGAGAAGCAACTGGACGAATTGTATGTGCCAATTGCCATTTAGCTAATAAACCCGTGGATATTGAAGTTCCCCAAGCTGTGCTTCCTGATACTGTATTTGAAGCAGTTGTTCGAATCCCTTATGATATGCAACTGAAACAAGTTCTTGCTAATGGTAAAAAAGGAGCTTTGAATGTGGGGGCTGTTCTTATTTTACCCGAAGGATTCGAATTAGCCCCTCCCGATCGCATTTCTCCTGAGATGAAAGAAAAAATGGGAAATCTGTCTTTTCAGAATTATCGTCCCAATAAAAAAAATATTCTTGTGATAGGTCCCGTTCCTGGTCAGAAATATAGTGAAATCGTCTTTCCTATTCTTTCCCCCGACCCTGCTACGAAAAAAGACGTTCACTTTTTAAAATATCCTATATATGTAGGTGGGAACAGAGGAAGGGGACAGATTTATCCTGATGGAAGCAAAAGTAACAATACAGTCTATAATGCTACATCAGCAGGTATAGTAAGCAAAATAGTACGTAAAGAAAAGGGGGGATATGAAATAACTATAATTGATGCATCGGACGGACATCAGGTGGTTGATATTATACCTCGAGGACCAGAACTTCTTGTTTCAGAGGGTGAATCCATCAAGCTTGATCAACCATTAACAAGTAATCCAAATGTGGGGGGCTTTGGTCAAGGAGATGCAGAAATAGTGCTTCAAGATCCATTACGCATCCAAGGTCTTTTATTCTTCTTGGCATCTGTGATTTTGGCACAAATTTTTTTGGTTCTTAAAAAGAAACAATTTGAAAAGGTTCAATTGTACGAAATGAATTTCTAGATCCAGACATTCCTTAATAGCAAAGCAAGTAAAAAAAAAAGAGTTTAGTTTTTGAGATGTTTAGAATTCATTAATGGACAATAAGCATACAAATAAAAAGGAAGAAAATACATATCGACAGGATAAATGAAAGGAACAAATACTTATAGGGGGGGGTTCTAGTCTTCTTAATCTTCTATTCGACACAAGAAAAAGGACTTTTCTTGTGTCGTTTTGTATCGAAAAAATAATGATT